GATTGCCCATTTTTATTAATTCCGGGGTTTCTCTGAATTTGAAAGTTACCACTTAGTAGGTTTCCATACCAAGGCTCAATCCAATTAAGTCCGTAGCGTCTACCAATTTCGCCATATCCCCCTTCCTTTGTTTTGAGATTAGGATTTCATTGTCATTTTTTTTTGAATTCGGAACCCTTGAATTCATTAGATAGCGATTACTATCTCAAAAAAGTCTTTTTTCCCTCTTTGATTTCTTCCTTATAGGAAACCCGTATTTGATCCAATCAAATTGGATTTTATCATTTCTCTATGGGCAATTCAATATAGATGGATATATACCCCATATATATGTCTCTCTTCCTGCCATCTTTCCCATGCAATTTGGAATACTTCAACGGTCGATTCTTTTTTTTGTCTTAACTTACCCCTTTACGAATGAAAGCGGAGGAATGTCTGATTAGTTCTAATCAATTAAATAATGCGAATTCGAAAGAAATATAGAATTCGAAGTAGAAATATAGAAATGTCATGTGAATTCAAACAAAAATGAAAAAGAAAATTGGACTACCTAAAACGAAAAATATTTCAGATTGACTTTACATTTACTATACTAATACTAATAATATTCTAATAACTAATACTAATAATATTCTAATAATATTCTAGTAATATTATTAGAATTGGGATAAAGAAATAAAGAAATCGAAATTTTCTATCGCTATATTCATTGTTATGTTCTAGAATATTCAAATATTTATTTGAAATTCTATATTCTATCCTTTTCTATATTCTATAGACACTATAGTTCTATATTCTATAGACACTATAGTGTATTGAATTCCTATGGCTGGAAAGTTTCTATTATGTAGGCCTGCTTAGCTCAGAGGTTAGAGCATCGCATTTGTAATGCGATGGTCATCGGTTCGATTCCGATAGTCGGCTTTTACTTTCTTTTTTATTCCATTTTTTCATGATTGATATTGAGAATGTCCCCTTGAAATTAAAGAATATTGAAAAAGCGTCTTCCCCCTTTTCCAAAATCCATGAATTTCTTAAGTTTAAGTTATAGGAACTTCCAACTGTGTCAGGAAAAGGATCCTTTCTATTTCCTATTTCTATATAGATAGAATAATCCTTTCTCTATATATATTTTATATATATATATAGAATAGAATAATAGAAAGTCGAAAGTCTAGATATTTATCCAATTTACCTCATTTTTCTTTAGAGTATCAAGTAGACTACTTCAGTAGATTTCGTTTCATTTAGTTCAGTTTTAGTTTCGGTTTATTCTGTAAAATACAATTTCAAAAAAAAAAAAAGAATTAAATTAATTCTAACTAGGAAAAAGGAGTCTTTATGCCGCGTTACCTAGGACCTCGTTTCAAAAAAATACGCCGCCTGGGGGCTTTACCAGGACTAACTAATAAAAGTCCTAAAGCCGGAAGTGATCTTAGAAAGAAACCACGTTCCAGGAAAAAATCTCAATATCGTATTCGTCTAGAAGAAAAACAAAAATTGTGTTTTCATTATGGTCTTAGAGACTACCAATTACTTAAATATGTTCGTATTGCCGCAAAAGCCAAGGGGCCAACAGGTCAAGTTTTACTACAATTACTTGAAATGCGTTTGGATAACATCCTTTTTCGATTGGGTATGGCTTCGACTATTCCCGCAGCCCGCCAATTAGTTACCCATAGACATATTTTAGTTAATGGGCGTATAGTCGATAGACCAAGTTTTCGCTGCAAACCCCGAGATATTATTATGACGAAGGATAACCAAAAATCCAGAACTCTGATTCAAAATTATCTCGACTCATCCCCTCATAAGGAATTGCCAAACCATTTGACTCTTCACCCATTCCAATATAAAGGATTAGTCAATCAAATAATAGATAGTAAATGGGTCGGTTTGAAAATAAATGAATTGCTAGTCGTAGAATATTATTCTCGTCAGACTAAAGCCTAAACTCAAATAAAATAACAAGGGTTCGGGCAATTTTCTCCCTTTTCATTGAAGTAAAAGAACCTAAGATTAAGTAAGAAAAATACGGGTTTGATCCGTATTTTCTCCCATTTATGTATCATAGACCGAAGGGATATTCTCATACTCTTTACAGGATTTTGACTATTTTCTAGTATCATGGTAATTAGGAATAGAGAATCTATATCAACGGAAGGTCCAACTGGTGGAAGAAAGGTCTCCATTGCTATTTGATCCAGTGTTGTTAGTCAAATCGGTCTATTAAGTGAAGGTACGGAAAGAGAGGGATTCGAACCCTCGGTAAACAAAAGCCTACATAGCAGTTCCAATGCTACGCCTTGAACCACTCGGCCATCTCTCCTACATAATGATTATGAACCAAAAACCGAGTGAATAGGGAGTTAGTCATATTCCATTATAGATTATTGGGATAGGTACATCCATTTTAACTATACAAATCAAAATCGAAAATTTTTCATCAAAGAAAAGAATTGGATCTTTATCTCGGAGCCTCGAAGGAAAGATCTTTCTT